CCGCGGATTCCACGGTAGCAGTAGTTCTAGCTCTACATTAGGAGCAGGGGGGCTCTATCTAAAGGAGGTACGGACCCCTCCCGGTACGATGCAGCTGAAAAACGTAATAGGCTGCGCTGCTACTCTAGGCTCGCTTCGCTTTTGTTGCGGAGCTCACTGCTTTTGGAGTAGTGCTTGCAGCTTGCTGCTTTCTGTTCAAGCGGAGCTCGCTGTCTACTCCACTTGTATATAGACAACAATAGCACCCAAGATTTTCCCTTCGCGTAGTTCATTGAACCTTCCAACTTCACTCCGTGGCCTGTGCTAAAGAAGCGTGTCTTAACTAATTCCTTTGAACTCATTTCACCTTGCACCTTTTCTTTCTTTTCCTCATCCCATGATCCTTTCCCATGTCGTGGAAGTGCAGCAGTGCTCCTTCATTCTTCATAACGACTATAACCAAGCTGCCAACCAATAAAGCAAGCACCTTCATGGACTGAGACCGTGGAAGCTCCGTTAGCACCTTAAGGCTGTCTTTATCCTGAGAACCCTCGGGAATATTCAGAGACTCGGCTAATGCTTCTAGGCCCACATTCGGAGACAGACCAAGCACCTCTCTTACCCACTCACTATCTAATAAACCGGACTGGCTTATTATCTGAATGAGATCGGAAAGAGAGGAGGTAGCCCAAATCTTCCAATAGGCGCATACGAAAGGTTCTGAAAGAATTGAAAAAGCTCTGAAAAATAAACAACCCGACCTGAGGAACTACCAACAACGGAAGAACTAGCAACAGCGGGAGAACCCTTTTCTAACCTCAGCTTCTAAGGCTTTAGCAGACGACCGGCTTTCGACTTTTTGAAGGGAGTTCTAACGATCGTAGCGTAGGCCTAGCTGGGAACTCAATGAGACTTTCCAGCTCGAGGCTAGAAGCTACCAACACTTTAATACAAACAAAAACAGAAATCGGAATTCGTGGGGCCCGAGGCCTTACAGAAAAAGATGAATGATTAAGCGAGACTTTACCTTAGAGACCAATGAAATGAGACCAAGAAGCTTTATTACACAAAAGTTCTTTGAAGACCTTTTGCTTCTGCTTCCCTGCTTACTATTGCTATCACCTCAACTGCTTTGACCTGCTCACTTAGAGTGAAGATCAATAATGGGCGGAAAGGAGTTCACACAAGACCACAGAGCGAGAGAGAGAGCCTTCGCTTACCTGTTTAACCGTGCCCTCCTATCACACCTATCTCCCTTTTCCTTCAGTCACATCCAGTCTCAGTTCTGCTTCCAACTACCGATGGGGGAGAGCTTGGACGTATAGCAAGATTGAATAAGAGATATGGCATACGGGAATAGTATATGAAATCGCAAAGGCTGGAAAGAGACTGGAGATGAGCGTGGTTAATACTTAATAAAGCACCTTAGCAATTACTAGTAATGCCCCTATCGACCTCAGTCTTGTTTTTTGCTAGCTTTAGTCTAGAACTATACTATCTCATTAAACGTCGAATATCCCTAGCCAGTGAAAAAGGAATGAGTCTACTTCTTTGCTGGCTTGACTCCAGAACTCGTAGAGGAAGGAAGCGATGATCGGTCTATCCCATTAAGCGTAATCCCGCTAGCCAATGAAAGGACTACTCTTCTTGGACTGTGAGCGACGACACCAGATCAGAGCTAAGTGAGAGACGAGAAATGCGATTGCTTTATAACTGCTCAATTTATAAGTCTTGCCTAAGTCCTAGACTTGAATGAAGCAGCCTGGCTGAAAGTCGTATTTGCTTTTGCTTTTCTTCTCTTGTTCTCTTTTCTTAGTTAGGCCCAAGAAAGTACAAGATATAGCTTGACTAATATACTAAGATGATAGCTAGAGACTAGAGATGAGAGTGCAGGATCTAGATTTGTAAGAAATATTCGACTTTGCTTATGCAAATTGTTATGTACCAAAACCAAAGAATATCGTCGATGAGATACAAAAAAAGAGGATCCTACTTCGCTCATGCACCGTCTTTTAACCCTCCTACCGCTGGTAAAGCTAGCAGTCTAATAAAATTTCTGCATGTTAAGACAGCACACTAGTACATTTTCATTGACCACTGAGACCAACCCCCAAGCCCGGTCTTTGAACTAATAAAGATGGCATAGTAGAAAACTTCAGACTGACTATCATCGTGAAGTCCACCCAAGAGAGTTCCCCGGCTTCTCGTGATGAGCGCAGCGCAGCAAACGGTGTTTGCGCCAGAGGAGGGTGGTGAGAACCGTTGAGCCATTGGCTTGCTGAGCTTTTCTGATTTGGGTTTCTCACCCACATCACCGAGAGGGGGCTTTTTTCGTTATAGAAAAGAAAGGTCAATGAAAGGATTCAGTAATGACGCCATGCATCACCATTGAGTGCTGTGCTGAAGAGAAAAAAAAACCGAAAAAAGTGCCCCACATTGGGAGAGAAAAGAGAAGACTGCGGTCAATGATCAATTGTGCACATCCTTTTTGGATGGTCGGCTTAGAGTGAAAGCATACGAACATAGACTTTGTGACTGACTTCGCCGTATAAGCATATCTTCACTGAAAGTCATTAGGGCTGCTTTTGCCCATGCCATGAATGAGAGTGAGTCCAGTCCATCTTCCTTCCCTGGATATGCTGTGTCCTCTACATTCGCTTCGTCCTCCGCTTTTGACTCCTCTACTGCGCAAAGATTTTGATCCCCCGTTTAGTGAGTCGTGAAAGCACCTACCTTATGTTTAGACGTATTGGTTTCAGTGAAAAGCCAAATAGAGAGTTTTGCGTGTGCCTGCTTTAGTAAGAGTAAGGAAAAAGCTTGAAAAGCGTACTTGCTTTAACAACGGAAAGAGGTTCCTTCAGCGGTTCAGCTTTAGGTCTCGGTTCAGGTGCTTTTCATGATTGTGGTGTTTGATTGGGCACGGGCGTTCCTGTCCTTACTTAGAGGTCAAGTTGCCACCTGTCTATCGAAGGGGGATTTCCCAGCCTATCTCGGTATATGTTACCGAAAGAAGGAAGAAGAATCTAATGATTTCCCTAATTCTGTGAGAAAGAAAAACCAGTTTGTTAGAGCTGGGGCAGAGAAGCAATCAACAGAATGGGTCCCTGTTGTTCACAAGTGAAGGCACTGAACGGATCAAGATCTCGTAAATTCATTGTCTTTCTTGATTCAAATCAGAAAGAACTTCTTTCGCTATTGAAGCCATGCCTGAGCTGTCAGCTTATTAGCATCCCTCTTCTGCGTTAGGAATTGCCCGAAAAGGTTCGATTGAATCCCATGCTTTCATGGTCCCTATCTCTGCCCCGGCACTGGCCGACACGTAGGTCTATTCCGCGCTTTCCTAGGTGCGCATCTCCATCTACTAAAAGTAGGGGTGGTTGCCATAGATAGATTGGGTCATTCGTAACCAGAGCAATAACCGATGCTACAGCATAAACTAAAGCTATACGTGGCGGCCCCTAAAGGCGTAACTGACAGGTTCTGTTTTATCTGCCCATCCGAGTCATCCCGTACTCCAAAAAAGCAGAGGTGAGGTCCGGAGAGTGGGACGGATCTACCTGGCCACGGTGCCAATGTCAAGTGGTTATCCGAAGTGTTGGAATATGCTCTACCTACGGTACCTAACTAGTCTTTCTTTTCGGTAAGTAAGAATATATTGACCGATGGAGGAGAACCCCCGAAGTAAACATAAATGAAGGGGCATACCCCACCCCAGGCAACCAAACAAAGAACTCAAGACACTCCCCGAGCTCTAAAATCAAGAAACTAACCTAAAAAAATGATTGAAATTAGATTACGATTACAAAGGCTAAAAATAATCCAAGTTTCTACGTAATCAAAAAGAGCCTAAGGATTAACCGAAACTAAGCACATACTAAGCCCAATAAGACACATTGGCCTAGATATACATGAGGCCAACTGAAAAACAGGTATACACATCAAATAAACTAGGATGAAACATAGGATTCGGTGGATGATTCGGCATCCTTTATTAATTGCGTATATAACGGTAGCCCTTCCTAAATCGTTTTTGAGTAGGCTAGGAAAGAAAGAAGAAATGATAGAGCGAAATGGGTTGGTTGCCAAAAGGGCTATCTGATCTGATCATGGGGGGATAGCACAAGGGCTTAAGGCATTGGTTTGCTAAATCGACATACAAAAAGATTGCATCATGCATGGGTTCGAATCCCATTTCTTCCAGTCTTTTCCTACTGAACACTTTCCTGCTCAAGATAGGGTACTAGAAAGGGATCATACGAAGGCTATGTTCTTTTTTTAGATCTAGCCTGAATGACTCCTAAACTAAAGGTTTTCATTATATCTAAAGTGTGCAGTGAGGGATCTTTATATTATAGGTAGCCAGTCTTTACTTCACTCGACCCAAGCAATGCCCAAAGAGTCCCATGCCTTTCTTGGTCGGACCAAGCCAACTGGCGATTTCCGACAAGTCTTTCCTAATTTTTAGAGCAAGAAGCGGAACTACAAGAAAGCTTTCTTTATCTTTATGGATAACCAATTCATTTTCAAATATAGTTGGGAGACTTTACCCAAGAAATGGGTAAAAAAAATGGAAAGATCGGAACATGGGAATAGCTCTGATACCAATACGGACTGCCCATTTCAATTGTTGTGCTTTCTTAAATTGCATACTTATACAAGGGTTCAAGTTTTGATCGATATTTGCGGAGTTGATCATCCCTCTCGAAAACGCAGATTTGAAGTGGTCTATAATTTACTGAGTACTCGGTATAACTCACGCATTCGTGTACAAACCAGTGCAGACGAAGTAACACGAATATCCCCGGTAGTCAGTCCATTTCCATCAGCCGGCCGGTGGGAGCGAGAAGTTTGGGATATGTTTGGTGTTTCTTCCATCAATCATCCAGATCTACGCCGTATATCAACAGATTATGGTTTCGAGGGTCATCCATTACGAAAAGACCTTCCTCTGAGTGGATATGTGGAAGTACGCTATGATGATCCAGAGAAACGTGTGGTTTCTGAACCCATTGAGATGACCC